TTTTTTGAACCTATTTGGAAACAACTTGAAAAAAGACTTATAAAAATGAAAAAAAAACGTTTTCTAGCCCTAAAAATTATAAACGAAAGAGCAAAATGGTTTCGAAAAGTATCAAAAGAAAAAACAAGATGGGTTAGAAAAATAGTTCGATTTATAAAAAGAATAATGAAAGAACTTAAAAAAGTAAGTCTAATTCCATTATTTGGATTGAGGGAAGTATATGAATCGAATAAAAAAAAAAAAAAATCACTAATAAGTAATCATATAAATCATGAATCGTCCATTCGAATTAGATCTGCGGATTGGACAAATTATTCACTGACAGAAAAAAAGATGAAAGATCTGGCTGATAAGACAAATACAATCAGAAATCAAATCGAAAAAATAACAAAAGAAAAAAAAAATATATTTATAACTACGTATATAAACATTAGTCCTAACGAAACAAATTGTGATGATAAAAGATTAGAATCACCAAAAAAGATTTGGCAGATATTAAAAAGAAGAAGTGCTCGACTAATGCGCAAATATCACTATTTTTTTTATTTGTTTATTGAAAGGATATACAAAAATATTTTTTTACGTATCATTAATATTCCCAGAATACATGTAAAAAACAAAATAACGGATAATTCCAATGATGAAACAAATAAAAAAAGATTTTATATTGATCAAAATAAAAAAAATAAAATTTATTTTATTTCGACTATAAAAAAGTATATTTCTAATATTAGAAATAAAAATTCGCAGATTTTTTGTGACCTTTCTTCGTTGTCACAGGCATATGTATTTTACAAATTATCACAAGCCCAAGTTATCAACAAGCATTACTTGAAATTTTTATTTCAATATCACGGAACAATTCCTTTTATTAAGGATAGAATAAAAAAAGATTTTTTTGGAACACACGGAATATTTCATTTCGAATCAAGGTATAATAAACTTAGCGGTTTTAAAATGAATGAATGGAAAAGCTGGTTAATGGGTAATGATCACTATAAATACAATTTATCTCAGACTAGATGGTCTAGATTAGTACCGAAAAATTGGCGGAATAGAATCAATCAAAATTTTATGGTTCAAAATAAAAACTCAACCAATTTTTATTCATATGAAAAAGACCGATTAATTCATTACAAGAAAGAAAACAATTATGCATATGCAGTAAATTCATTACCGAACCAAAAAGATAAATTAAAAAACTACAAATATGATCTTTTATCAAATAAATATCTGAATTATGAAGATAAGAAAGGTTCATATATTTATGGGTCGCCATTCCAAGTAAACGAAGCAAAAAGGATTTCCTATAATTACAATAATTATAATCCCGAACTTTTTTATTTGCCGAGAGATATAGATCTTGGTAACTATCTACGAGAAGATTCTATTATTGATAGGGATAAAAATCCGGATAGAAAATATTTTGATTGGAGAACTATTAATTTTTGTCTTAGAAAAAAGATCGATATTGAGGAATGGAGAAATAGAGATATCGGGACCAGCGCCAACATTAATAAAAATACTACAACTCGGACTAATTATTATCAAATAATGGATAAAATGGATAAAAAAAAAATGGATAAGAAAGTGTTTATGAATCCCCCGATTCATAAACAAATCTGCCCAACCAATCAAACAAAAACATTTTTGGACTGGATGGGAATGAATGAAGAAATCCTAAATTGTCCGATATCAAATCTAGCACTTTGGTTTTTACCAGAATTTGTGTCACTTTATAATACATATAAGATTCAACCGTGGATCATACCAATCAATTTACTTCTTTTAAAATTGAATATAAATAAAAACATTAGTAAAAATATCAACGAAAAGAAAAAAAAAGATAGATTATATAATCATAATCCAAAAAACTCTCTTGAATTAGAGAATCAAAATCAAGAAGAAAAACAACAGCCAGTCCAAGGAGATCTTGGATCATATGCACAAAATAACAAAAATATTGGATCTGATCCATCGAAAAAAAAAAATGTTAAAGAAGATTATCGGGGATCATACATTCAAAAAAGCAAAAATAAAAATAAATCCATGATAGGAGCGGAACTAGATTTCTTCCTGAAAAGATATTTTCTTTTTCAATTGAAATGGGATAATGCTTTTAATCAAAAAATACTAAATAATATCAAGGTATATTGCCTACTCCTTAGATTGAGAAATCCAAAGGAAATTGCTATATCCTCTATTCAAAGGGACGAAATAAGTTTGGATGTAATGCTGATTCCGAAGTCTACAACTCTTACAAAATTGATAAAAAGGGGACTATTGATTATTGAACCAGTTCGGCTATCCATAAAATGGGACGGACAATTTATCATGTACCAAACCATAGCTATTTCACGGGTGCATAAGCGTAAGCGCCAAACTAATGGAAGATACCAAGAAAAAAGAAATGTTGATAAGAATGGTCTTAATGAATCCATTGCACGACATGACAATGGGAATAGAAACGATAATTTTTATGATTTTATTGTTCCTGATAATTTTTTATCTCCTAGACGTCGTAGAGAATTGAGAATTCTCATTTGTTTCAATTCAAGAAATGTCAATGTTGGGGATAGAAATCAAGTATTTTGCAATGGGAACAATGTAAAGCGCTGTGGTCAATTTTTTTATGAGGATAAGCATCTTGATGTAGATACAAATCGATTTATTAAGTTCAAATTATTTCTTTGGCCAAATTATCGATTCGAAGATTTTGCTTGTATGAATCGCTATTGGTTTGATACCAATAATGGTAGTCGTTTCGTTATGTCAAGGATACATATGTATCCACGATTGATAATTAGTTGATGATACATTTACATTAACATTACATGGATCAAGCGGCATCTCTGACATGGTATATGAACACAAACAAATATATACAGCCTTATGTTTGTTGTTATATTAGATTATGGTACATGATACTGATTACCTGACCTTGATCTTAGCAATTCTATCTAGTAAGTAATGAGTCGTCATAATCTTCTTATCTTAGGTCAAAATTCTTCTCTTTTGTAGGTTAGAAATTTTTTATCTATATTTGAATAAAATTGAAAAAAAAAAAAAAAAAAAATTGTATTGATTATCAATTAAGTGAATTAAAAAAACAGAAGTATACAAATAAATCCCGATTATTGTGTATAACAAATTAAAATGACTGGCATTATTATTACTGATTAGTAAAATCTATATTATTAATGTAAATAAAGAAAAAGGGACGCAGAATTTTTTGTTATGGTTAAAAATTTATTCATTTCAGTTATTTCGCAAGAAGAAAAAAAAGAAAATAGGGGGTCTGTTGAATTTCAAGTATTCAGTTTTACCAATAAGATACGTAGACTTACTTCCCATTTGGAATTGCACAGAAAAGACTATTTATCTCAGAGAGGTCTACGTAAAATTCTGGGAAAACGTCAACGACTCCTGGCTTATTTGTCAAAGAAAAATAGAGTACGCTATAAAGAATTAATTAGTCAATTGGATATTCGGGAGCCAAAAACTCGTTAAGTTCATTTTTATTTATTTATAATATTAATATTTATAATTCTAATTATTATAAATATTAATTATTATTTTTAATGAACTTCATTTGGTTTTCAGCAATTCGTGGAATAATGAATCGGGGAAAAATATATGACTGTACCGACTACAAGAAAAGACCTCATGATAGTCAATATGGGTCCTCAACACCCATCAATGCACGGTGTTCTTCGGCTCATCATTACTCTAGATGGGGAGAATGTTATTGACTGTGAACCCGTATTGGGTTATTTACACAGAGGAATGGAAAAAATTGCAGAAAATCGAACAATTATACAATATCTTCCTTATGTAACACGTTGGGATTATTTAGCTACTATGTTTACAGAGGCAATAACGGTAAATGGACCAGAACAGTTGGGAAATATCCAAGTACCGAAAAGAGCGAGCTATATTAGAGTAATTATGCTAGAACTGAGTCGTATAGCTTCTCATTTGTTATGGCTTGGCCCTTTTATGGCAGATATCGGTGCGCAGACCCCTTTCTTCTATATTTTCCGAGAGAGGGAATTGATATATGACCTATTCGAATCTTCCACAGGTATGCGAATGATGCATAATTATTTCCGTATCGGAGGGGTGGCTGCTGATCTACCTTATGGCTGGATAGATAAATGCTTGGATTTCTGTGATTATTTTTTAACAGGGGTTACTGAATATCAAAAGCTTATTACGCGTAATCCTATTTTTTTGGAACGAGTTGAAGGGGTGGGTATTATTAGTGGAGAGGAAGCAATAAATTGGGGTTTATCGGGACCAATGCTACGAGCTTCCGGAATTCCGTGGGATCTTCGTAAAATTGATCATTATGAGTCTTACGACGAATTTGATTGGGAAGTACAATGGCAAAAAGAGGGAGATTCACTAGCCCGTTATTTAGTCCGAATCGGTGAAATGGTGGAATCCATCAAAATTATTCAACAAGCCCTGGAAGGAATTCCAGGAGGGCCCTATGAGAATTTAGAGGTACGGCGTTTTGATAAAACAAAGGATTCTGAATGGAATGATTTTGATTATCGATTCATTAGTAAGAAACCTTCGCCCACTTTTGAATTGTCTAAACAAGAACTTTATGTGAGAGTAGAAGCCCCCAAGGGGGAATTGGGAATTTTTCTGGTAGGAGATCGGAGTGTTTTTCCCTGGAGATGGAAAATTCGTCCACCTGGTTTTATCAATTTGCAAATTCTTCCTCAGCTAGTTAAAAAAATGAAATTGGCCGATATTATGACAATACTAGGTAGTATAGATATTATTATGGGAGAAGTTGATCGTTGAAATGATAATTGATACGATAAAAGTACAAGCTATCAATTCTTTTTCCAGATCGGAATCCTTAAAAGAGGTTTATGGGTTCATATGGTTACTTATTCCTATTTTTACTCCTGTATTTGGAATCATAATAGGAGTGCTGGTAATTGTGTGGTTAGAAAGACAAATATCTGCGGGCGTACAACAAC